TGGTGAAAAATGTTGGAATTTTTAGTGCTCAAAATTTTTGGTAGTTTTTTCTTGGGGGGGGGGGGTTATTAAAATTTTGTCTAAAATGAAGAATTTTAATTTATACATATATATATATGCGATAGTTAACTTATATCACAACTTGTTGACTGGCACGTTCTTGGGCCTGTCTTGTGTTTAGGGGTTTGGCAAGAATAACAGGATTCGTAGGGCGTAAGGGGGTAAGGGGGTTTGTCGCGCAAAAGCCAAGGGGGAGATATATCATAATATGTTGAAGAAGGGATATATAGGTTATGCACCTGAATTATAAGTTAGTGCGTCTTAATTTATGTCTTCCAAGAATAGATTTATAATATGACATACAAGGGGTTTGTCGCGCAAAGCCAAGGGGGAGATATATCATAATATGTTGAAGAAGGGATATATAGGTTATGCACCTGAATTATAAGTTAGTGCGTCTTAATTTATGTCTTCCAAGAATAGATTTATAATATGACATACAAGGAAAATGTACCACCTTATTTACCATTTGAATTTGCACTATGAGATGTAAATTGAAAGGAGACCAAATAGAGAAACCCATGCATATAAAAGAATGCTAGGCATGGGGGGTAATGAAACTTATGTTTGACACTACTGGCTAATCAGATGCCGTTTACCACTCACCAATGGGGGTCCTAGAGCGATGCTCGTGAGGTAGGAATCAGATGCCAGTAAAAATTAATATATAACGACCCTTATTTTAGATGTCCCTGACCCTATCATTAACAGTTATTACATTTATAAATTGTTGTGAGTCTTATTCATGAATGATCTTCTTGAATATATAGTACTTGCTTTATGGTTAAAATAGTGAAATGGTGATTATACATAGTATGTCTTTAACACATACATTATATGTATTAGTGCATACATTATATGCACTATTAATGTTTAAATGCAATAACGTGTGTCAGAGCATGGATATGTACTTAAACATGCACTATATGTGCTATCAATGTTTAAATGCAATAACGTGTGTCAGAGCATGGATATGTACTTAAACATATAATGTAGGGTTACATCTAATGTACTTATACATATATGCGTGCTGCAGAAAATAGTTTAGTTTAGAATCCTGGCTTTGGGAGTCAGGGGTGCGAGTTAAAATCTCTCTTTTCTGGTTGTGGCCTCAGGGGGGAGTTTAACCTCCGATCTTCGGATTACAAGACCGATGCTTTAAGCTAAGCTACTGAGGCATTCTCAGTTTAGTGCTTTATTTTCTAGTCACCCTACTAGAGGAAATAAAATTAAGAAGAGTGAGAAGTACAGTACAGATGCAATTTGTCCAATAATAATGTATGGGTGTTCTACTGGTATGCCCCCGATTCATGTGAGGATAATTATGTCTGCTACTAGGGTTCAAAAGAGGAATTGAGTGAAAGGGCGGAATGCTATTCCTCGTTGTTTTGAGGTGTGGAGGAGTGGTACTACTAGTAAGACTAAGATTGAGAATAGTAATGCAAGGACTCCTCCTAGTTTGTTTGGGATTGAGCGTAGGATAGCGTAGGCAAATAAGAAGTATCATTCTGGCTTGATGTGTGGTGGTGTAACTAGTGGGTTGGCTGGGGTGAAGTTTTCTGGGTCGCCTAGGAGGTTGGGTGAGAATAGTGCTAGGAGGGATAGGGCTGATAATATGATTGCGAATCCTAGAAGGTCTTTGTATGAGAAGTATGGGTGGAAGGAGATTTTGTCTGCGTTTGGGTTAAGGCCAATTGGGTTATTTGATCCTGTTTCGTGGAGAAATAGAAGGTGGAGGACTGTTATGGCTACGACGATAAATGGTAGGAGGAAGTGGAATGCAAAGAATCGTGTGAGTGTTGCATTGTCTACGGAAAATCCCCCTCAAATTCATTGGACTAGTGTGTCACCTACGTATGGTACCGCGGATAGTAGGTTTGTGATTACTGTGGCACCTCAAAATGATATTTGTCCTCATGGAAGTACATAGCCTACGAATGCTGTTATTATAACTAATAGGAATAAGACTACTCCAATGTTTCAGGTTTCTTTGTATAGGTATGAGCCATAATATAGGCCTCGGGCAATATGGATATAAAGGCAGATAAAGAAAAATGATGCTCCGTTGGCGTGTATGTTTCGGATTAGTCACCCATAGTTTACATCTCGGCAGATGTGAACTACTGATGAGAAGGCAGTTGAAATGTCTGAGGTGTAGTGTATAGCTAAAAATAATCCTGTGAGGATTTGGGTAATTAAGCATAGTCCTAGTAGTGATCCAAAGTTTCATCATGCTGAGATGTTGGCTGGGGTTGGTAGGTCAATTAGTGCGTCGTTGATAATTTTGATAAGTGGGTGTGTTTTTCGTAGGCTTGCCATTAATGTGTTCTTGTAGTAAAATAATTACAGTGGTTCTTCAAGCCATTGATCTCGGTTAGAGTCCGAGCAGGAATTATGATGTACTCAATGTCTTTATTATTAGTGGTTCTGGTTTTGGGTCTTGTTGCAGTTGCTTCAAATCCTACTCCTTATTTTGCAGCTATTGGTTTGGTAGTTACAGCTGGTGTTGGGTGTGGGGTTTTAGTTTATTGCGGAGGCTCTTTTTTATCTTTAGTTCTTTTTTTGATTTATCTTGGTGGTATGCTTGTAGTGTTTGCTTATTCGGCGGCTTTAGCTGCTGAGCCTTTTCCTGAAGCCTGGGGTGGTCGTTCTGTTGTAGAGTATGTTTTAGTGTATTTGTTTGGTGTGAGTTTAGTGGCTGGGTTTTTTTGGGGTGGGTGATATGATGGTTATTGGGTAGTTGTTGATGGTTTGAAAGAATTTTCTATGTTACGTAATGATGTGAGTGGTGTGGCTGTTGTTTATTCTTTTGGTGGGGGTATGTTGGTTATTTGTGCTTGAATATTACTTTTGACTTTATTTGTTGTTTTGGAGTTAACTCGTGGTTTGGATCGTGGCAGTTTACGGTCAGTTTAGAGGAGGACGGAGTATGTTGTGATTAATATTGTCAGGGAGATTGAGAAGATGGTTAGATATTTTTTAATTTTTGCTTGTTGGGCGTCATTTAAGTATGTAATGGCTTCAGTAAATGTTCATAGTATTTTGTCTATTCATAGGACTTGTCATGTTTTGTCTAATATTGTACCGATTGTGTGGCCTAGGGTTAATTTTAGTTTGGGGAAGATTCGGTGGATAAGTGTTGGGCAGTATCCTAGTATGGTGAAGGAGTAAAATAATATGGATATTGGTGTATTTTTGATTTGTTCTTCGCTTAATGAGGAGATTCATTTTGCTGTTAGGAATCCAATGATGATTACTACAACGGCTGTGAGTTTAAGGTATATAGGTATTGTTAATGTTGGTGTTTTTTCGGGGAGTATATTATGTCAAATAACAAATCCTATAAAAATACTTCCTCAAGCAAGTCGTTTGATGGGTTTGAGTACTGTTATTGCGTCTTCGGTTGGTATGATTTTAGGGTTAATTAAACCTGGTCCTAGTGTTACGTGATATATTAGTCGGTAGCTATAGGCTGCGGTGAATGATGCGGCGATAAGTGTGAGGATGACGGTGAGGATGCTTAGTTTTGATGTTACTAGTGATTCAAGAATGGCATCTTTTGAGTAGAAGCCGGCTAGGAAGGGGATTCCTGATAGTGCTATGTTACCAATTAATAGATATGTTGTTGTGGTTGGTATTAGTGTTATTAGATTTCCTATTTTTCGGATATCTTGCTCATCTTTTAGTTTGTGGATGATTACACCTGAGCATAGGAATAGTATGGCTTTAAAGAAGGCGTGGGTGCAGATGTGGAAGAATGCTAGTTGGGGTTGGTTTAATCCGATGGCTATTATTATAAGTCCTAGTTGACTTGATGTTGAGAAGGCTACGATTTTTTTGATGTCGTTTTGTGTTAAGGCGCAGGCAGCGGAAAATAATGTTGTTGCTAAGCCAAGGTATAAGCAAGCTATTAATGCTGTGTTGTTGTTTTGTATAATTGGGTGGAGGCGAACTAGTAGGAAGATTCCAGCAACTACTATGGTGCTGGAATGAAGTAGGGCAGATACGGGTGTTGGGCCTTCTATGGCTGCTGGGAGTCATGGGTGAAGTGTAAATTGGGCTGATTTTCCTATGGCTGCTAGGATGATCCCTGCTAGTGGAATTATTGAGTTATGTGTTTCTGATTCTGTTAAAATCTCTTGAATGTTTCATGTGTTTATTTGTGTGGCAAATCATGCGATGGCTATGATGAATCCGATGTCACCTACTCGGTTGTAAATAATGGCTTGTAGAGCTGATGTATTAGCGTCTGCTCGTCCGGATCATCACCCAATTAGGAGGAATGATATGATTCCTACACCTTCTCATCCGATAAATAATTGAAATATGTTATTGGCTGTGACTAAAATAATCATAGCTACGAGAAATAGGAGGAGGTATTTGAAGAATCGGTCCTTGTTTGGGTCTGCATGCATATATCATAGTGCAAACTCTAGAATTGATCAGGCGACAAATAGTGCGACTGGTGTAAAAATGAGGGAGTAATGGTCGAAGTTAAAGCCCAGGAAGACGTCGAGTGTATAAATACTTGTTCAATATCAGCTGGTGGAGATGTTTTCTACTCCTTGGTTAATGAAAATTAAAAGTGCGGCAAGGCTGATGAAGAATGAGTGGCTTACGGCAGTTTTGATATCTATGGCCAGTTGGTTTTGTTCTTTTGGTTTGGGGTTAAGTGTTTTTAGTAGTGGATAAATTAAAGTCGTAATTGATAGAAGTATAAGTGATGTTAATATGTATGTCATAACTTCCACTTGGATTTGCACCAAGAGTTTTTGGTTCCTAAGACCAACGGATGGACTATTATCCTTTGGAAGTGGCGAGGAAGCCGTGGAGTTTAACCACGGTTTATAAGTATTAGCAGAACTTATTATTTTCTGTTCTTTCTCGGTAAGATAGGGGGTTTTAACCCCTATTTTTAGAGTCACGATCTAAGGTTTTGGTTAAACTAATCTTACTAATAGCACCATCCTAGTAGGAGTTCTGGTTTTGCCACTAATAGGATGATTGGGATTAGATGGAGGGCTATTAATAGGTGTTCTCGGGTGTGGTAGGGTGATAGGTTTGTGATGTGGCTTGGTATTTGACCTCGTTGTGTTATTAAGAATATATATAAGGAGTAGCTTGCTGTAATTAGTGTTCCTATTCCTGTAAGTATGATGGTTCATGGGGATCAATTAAATATTGTTGTAATGATTGTTAGTTCTCCTACTAGGTTTGGTAGAGGTGGAAGTGCTAAGTTGGCTAGGTTGGCGATGAATCATCATGTTGTTGCTAGTGGAAAGATTATTTGTAATCCTCGGATTAAGATTATGGTTCGGCTGTGGACCCGTTCATATGTTGTATTGGCTAGACAGAATAATATTGAGGATGTTAATCCATGAGCAATTATTAGGGCGATTGCCCCTGAAAATCCTCATGGGGTTTGGATTAGAATCCCTCCTGCTACTAAACCTATATGACTTACAGATGAGTAAGCGATTAAAGATTTAAGATCTGTTTGTCGTAGGCAGATTGATCCGGTTATAATGATTCCTCAGAGGGCTAGAATAATAAATGGATATGCTAGCTCTTTATTAAATGCGTCTAATACAATTATTATTCGTATTATGCCGTAGCCCCCTAGTTTTAGTAAAATTGCTGCCAGTACTATTGATCCTGCTACTGGGGCCTCAACATGTGCTTTTGGTAGTCATAGGTGTACACCATAGAGTGGTATTTTTACCAAGAATGCGATTAAACATCCAGCTCATCAAATTTTGTGGCCTCAAGAGTCGAGTGCGAGTGGTTGTGTATATTGGAGGATTAGTATGGATAGTGTTCCTGTGGTTTGTTGGAGGAGTAGAAGGGCAATTAATAGAGGTAGGGAGCCTGCAAGTGTGTAAAATAAAAAGTAGATTCCTGCATTTAGGCGTTCGGCTTGGTTACCTCATCGGGTAATAATAATTAGGGTTGGGATTAGTGTGGCTTCGAATATAATGTAAAATATAATAATCTCTGTAGCGCCGAATGCTATAATTAGGAAAGTTTGGAGGGATGCAAGTAATGAGATATATAGGCGTTGGCGGTTAATTGGTTCTGGGTTGATGTGGTTTTGGCTGGCTAAAATTATTAGTGGGAGTAATCAGCATGTTAGTGCTAAGAAGGGGGTTGATAGTGGGTCTGTGGCTATGTATGTGTTGGAGGTGGTTCATCCTGTTTCTGATGTTCATTTTAGTAGTATTAGGCTGATTAAGGCAATTAGAGAGCTGTGTATTGTTGTGGTTGTTCATAGAAATTTTGCGGGGGTGAGTCAGATTGTTGGAAATAGTATAATTGTTGGGATTAGTACTTTTAGCATTGTAGGAGGTTGAGGTTTTGTAGGTGGTCTGTTCCATGGGTCCGGGCGGTTGCTACTAGTAGTGCAAGGCCTGTGCTTGCTTCACAGGCGGAAAAAGCCAGAAGAAGTATTGGGGTAGAGGAAAAACCTGTTGATTCGAATTGAAGTGCCCACAGGGCTAATGCAATGAATAAGGATAGTATTATTCCTTCTAAGCATAGGAGTGCTGAGAGTAGATGTATGCGGTTGAATGTTAGTCCTATTAGTCCTAGGGTAAATGCTGATGTGAAGCTGAAATGTACGGGTGTCATAAGGGGGCCGTGGAGTTTAACCACGATTCTCTAAGCCGAAATCAGAAGTCTTATTTTGGACTAGCCCCCTATTCTGCTCATTCTAGGCCTCCTTGGGCTCATTCATAAATTAATCCAATGGTGAGCAGAATTAGGATTGTTGTGGCTCAGAAGAGTGTTTCAGCTGGGTTGCAGAGTTGGTCCCCTCATGGAAGGGGGAGGAGTAAGGCGATTTCTAGGTCAAATAGGAGGAATAGAATTGCTACTAGGAAGAATTGTAGTGAAAATGGGAGTCGGGCGGATCCTAGTGGGTCAAATCCGCATTCGTAGGGTGATAGTTTTTCTGTATCCGGGTCTATTTGGGGAAGTCAGAATGAGACGAATGCTAGGATTGATGGTACAATTAGTGTAATTAAAATAATGGTTATGATAAGGTTCATTATCTTTCCCTGGAGTTTAACCAGGATTGAGTGGTTGGAAGCCACCTGTATTGGGTTCATACTAGAAAGATTATGAGCCTCATCAGTAGATAGATACGTAGAGGAATAGTCAAACTACGTCAACGAAGTGTCAGTATCATGCTGCAGCCTCGAAGCCGAAGTGGTGTTCTGATGTAAAGTGGTATTGGATTTGACGTAGGAGGCATACGGCTAAGAAGGTTGATCCGATGATGACATGTAGTCCGTGGAACCCTGTAGCTACGAAGAATGTTGAGCCATATACTCCGTCTGCAATAGTGAATGGTGCTTCATAGTATTCTATTGCTTGAAGAGCTGTGAAGTATAATCCCAGAAGAATTGTTAATGTAAGGGATTGGATGGCTTGTTTTCGTTCTCCTTCTATAATACTGTGGTGAGCTCATGTTACTGTTACTCCTGAGGCTAGTAGGACAGCTGTGTTGAGTAGGGGTACTTCGAATGGGTCTAAGGTAGTAATTCCTGTTGGTGGTCAGCATCCTCCTAGTTCGGGTGTGGGGGCTAGACTTGAGTGGTAAAAGGCTCAGAAGAATCCTAGGAAAAAGAATACTTCAGAAGTAATGAAGAGAATTATTCCGTACCGGAGTCCTTTTTGTACAGGTGGTGTATGGTGGCCTTGAAATGTTCCTTCTCGGACAATATCTCGTCATCATTGGATTATAGTAAGAATTAATAGGGTTAGTCCTAGGACAATGAGTGTTATTGAGTTAAAGTGGAATCAGATTGCTAGGCCGGATGTTATTAGTAGGGCGCCGACAGCTCCTGTTAGTGGTCACGGGCTTGGGTCAACTATGTGGTATGCGTGTGCTTGGTGGGCCATTAAATGTTTTCTTGAAGATATAGGCTTAAAAGTAGGATGAAGACGTAGGCTTGGATTATTGCTACTGCAACTTCTAGAAGTGTAAGTATGACAAGAACTGTGGAAGTTAATAGTGCTACTGTTGGTATTAATGGTAGTAAGACAAATACGGCTGTTGAGATAAGTTGAATAAGTAGGTGGCCTGCGGTTAGGTTGGCTGTGAGTCGTACACCTAGGGCCAGGGGTCGGATAAATAGACTAATTGTTTCGATAATTACTAGGACGGGAATTAGGAGGGTTGGTGTTCCTTCTGGTAGAAGATGTCCTAGAGAGGATGTTGGTTGATTTAGCATTCCAACAATCACTGTGGCAAGTCACAGTGGTACTGCAAATCCCATATTTATTGATAGTTGTGTTGTGGGTGTAAAAGTATAGGGGAGGAGTCCAAGTAGATTTATTGAGATAAGGTATAGCATTAGTGAAGTTAATAAAAGAGCTCACTTGTGTCCGCCAATATTTAGTGGTGTTATTAGTTGATTGACGAATCGGTTAATTAATCATGTTTGGGTTGTGAAGAGTCGGTTATTTGTTCATCGTGGGAATGAGTTGGGGAAGAGTAGTGGTACTATAAGTGCAATAAAGATTAGTGAGATTCCTAAGAATTTGGGGCTTGCAAATTGATCGAAAAGGCTGATTATCATAGTCAGATTCAGTTAAGGTTTTGATATTTTTTGGCGTCTAGTAAAATAAACTCATTTGGTTGAATGTGGTCTAGAACTTTGGTTGGAGTAAAAGTGAGAAGAACAGCTCATGAAAATACTAAAATTGTGAATCAGGGAAGTGGATTCAATTGGGGCATGTTCACTAAAGGTGGTCGTTAATCACCAAGGTTGGACTTAAAAGGCCAATGCTTGTCCGGTTTTTAGCTTTTTAGTGAGGCGTCCTCTAGTATTAATGAAGATCATTTTTCAAAATTTTCTAGTGGTACTGCTTCAACTACAACTGGTATAAAGCTGTGGTTAGCCCCGCAGATTTCAGAGCATTGTCCGTAAAACACGCCAGGACGTGAGACAATAAAGGCGACTTGATTAAGTCGTCCTGGTACTGCGTCTATTTTAACCCCTAGTGATGGAACAGCTCAGGAGTGAAGGACATCTTCAGCAGATACTAAAACACGGATTGGAGATTCTTTGGGGATTACTATTCGGTGGTCAGTTTCTAATAGTCGAAATCCTCCTGGGGTTAAGTCTTGGGTAGGAAGCATATATGAGTCGAATGCCAGGTTTTCATAGTCTGTATATTCATAGCTTCAGTATCATTGGTGGCCTATGGCTTTTACTGTTACATGGGGGTCGTTGATTTCGTCTATTATATATAAGATTCGAAGGGATGGAAGGGCAATTAAAATTAAAATGATAGCTGGTAGGACAGTTCATACGATTTCAATCTCTTGGGAGTCTAAAATGAATTTATTAGTTAGTTTGGTTGATACTATTGCAACAATAATATATAGTACTAGGGTGCTGATTAAGAATACAATTATTAGGGCGTGATCGTGAAAGCCGAGAAGCTCTTCTATAACGGGTGATGCTGCGTCTTGAAATCCTAGTTGAGTGGGGTGTGCCATAATTTAGAGATATATGGGAATTTAACCCATAATTTCACCTTGACAAGGTGGTGTAATCTATTTTACTAATATCTCTAAGAAAGTGACAGAGTGGTTATGTGATTGGCTTGAAACCAATATATGGGGGTTCAATTCCCTCCTTTCTCGTTAGTTTGATTGGGTTATAACAAATGCTGGGTCTTCAAATGTGTGGTAAGGTGGGGGGCATCCATGAAGTCATTCTGCATTTGTTGAGGTTAATTCGATTGATAGAACCTCTCGTTTGGCGGCGAAGGCTTCTCAAATAATGAAGAGGAATATAATTACTGCCACTAAAGAGATTAAGGACCCAATTGATGACACTGTATTTCATAGGGCGTAGGCGTCGGGGTAGTCAGAGTATCGTCGTGGCATGCCCGCTAATCCTAGGAAGTGTTGGGGGAAGAATGTGAGATTAACACCGATAAACATTACTCCGAAATGAATTTTTGTTCAAGCACTGCTTAGGGTATAACCTGTGAATAGTGGGAATCAGTGGACGAACCCTGCTATAATGGCGAATACGGCACCCATTGATAATACATAATGGAAGTGTGCAACGACATAGTAAGTGTCGTGAAGTACAATGTCTAGTGAGGAGTTGGCTAGGATGATCCCTGTTAGTCCGCCAACCGTAAATAGGAAAATGAATCCAAGTGCTCATAGTATTGGTGTGTCTCATTTAATAGAGCCTCCGTGGAGTGTAGCTAATCAACTGAATACTTTTACACCTGTTGGGATGGCAATAATTATTGTTGCGGACGTAAAATATGCACGGGTGTCTACGTCTATTCCGACGGTAAATATGTGGTGGGCTCATACAATAAATCCTAGAAGGCCAATGGCCATTATAGCTCAGACCATGCCCATGTATCCGAATGGTTCTTTTTTTCCTGCGTAGTATGCTACTACGTGGGAAATAATTCCGAATCCAGGTAAAATAAGAATGTAAACTTCTGGGTGACCAAAGAATCAGAATAGGTGTTGATATAGAATTGGGTCTCCTCCGCCGGCTGGGTCGAAGAATGTGGTATTAAGATTTCGGTCTGTAAGAAGTATTGTAATTCCAGCGGCTAGTACTGGTAGCGATAAAAGTAGTAAGACAGCTGTGACTAGTACTGCCCATACAAATAGTGGGGTTTGGTACTGGGTGATAGCTGGGGGTTTCATGTTAATAATTGTTGTAATGAAATTGATAGCCCCTAAGATTGATGACACACCTGCTAAGTGGAGTGAAAAAATTGTTAGATCTACAGATGCTCCTGCGTGGGCAAGATTACCTGCGAGTGGTGGATATACTGTTCACCCTGTTCCGGCTCCGGCTTCAACACCAGAAGAGGCTAGTAATAGGAGAAATGATGGTGGAAGAAGTCAGAAACTTATGTTGTTTATTCGTGGGAATGCCATGTCTGGTGCCCCAATTATTAGTGGAACTAATCAATTCCCAAATCCCCCAATTAGTATAGGTATAACTATAAAGAAAATTATTACGAAAGCGTGAGCAGTTACAATTACGTTATAAATTTGGTCGTCTCCTAAAAGTGATCCCGGTTGGCTGAGTTCAGCACGAATGAGAAGACTAAGGGCGGTTCCAACTATTCCGGCTCAGGCACCGAATACAAGATAAAGGGTGCCAATGTCTTTGTGGTTAGTAGAGAAGAATCAACGCGTGATTATCACAGGTAGAGTGGCCGAGCATTAGGTGGCGGTTTGTAGCACCGTGTACAGAGGTTCAAATCCTCTCTCTATCAGGGCCCTGAGGTGTTATACATATTAGATTGCAAATCTGAGGTCGCGGATATAAAGTCTGCCGGGGCTTTTCCCGCCTTTAAGGACTCGGCAGGCGGGAAAAGTAGATGGATGCTCGCTGGCTTGAGCGCTTAGCTGTTAACTAAGAGTTTGTAGGATCGAGGCCTTCCCATCTAGAGGGGCCTTAGTTTAATTAAAATGTTTGATTTGCAATTAGAAGATGCGGAGTAATATCTGTAGGTCCTAGTCGGGGGCTAGAAGGTTTTCACTTCTACTTAGAGCTTTGAAGGCTCTTGGTCTATCTGTTATCCTAAGCCTCCAGATGGTTAATGCTATGATTGTTGGGGTTAGTGGTAGGAGTCCTAGTGTAGTAATGATTGTTAGTGTTAGGGGTAGGAGGTTTTGGGTTGTTTTGGTTCGTCATGGGGTGGTTGAATTAATTGTGTTGGGGTTAATGGTTAATGTTGTTGTGTAGCATAATCGTAGGTAGAAGTAAAGGCTGAGTAAAGCGGTTATTACTATGATTGAGGCTGTGAGGGGGAGGTTTTGTTTTGTTAATTCCTGAATAATAAGTCATTTTGGTGCGAATCCTGTTATTGGTGGGAGGCCTCCTAGTGATAGTAGGATGAGTGGTATTATTGCTGTTAGGGTTGGGTTTTTTGATCAGGCTGTTGATAGTGTGTTAATTTTTGTTGTGTTTAATGTTTTTAGGGTGAGGAATGCTGCTGATGTTATTAAAATGTAGGTGATTAGGGCAATGATAGTGAGTTGTGGGGTGTAGTGAATAATGATTATTATTCATCCTATATGGGCGATTGATGAATAGGCTAGGATTTTTCGTAGTTGGGTTTGGTTTAAGCCTCCTCATCCTCCTACTAATGTTGATAGGATTCCTAGTAGTGTTAGAAGAGCTGGGTTGGTGTTTTGTGATACTTGGATGATTAAAGCAAATGGGGCTAGTTTTTGTCATGTAGATAGGATTAGTCCTGTTAATAGGTTTAGTCCTTGTAAGACTTCTGGGAGTCAAAAGTGTGCTGGTGCTAGTCCAATTTTTAGTGCTAGTGCAGAAATAATTATTATGTTAGTGATTGGGTTGGATACGTTGTTAATGCTTCATTCCCCTGTGAGTCAGGCATTTGTTGTACTTGCGAATAGAATTATTGCTGCTGCTGTGGCTTGGATGAGGAAGTATTTTGTGGTTGCTTCGACTGCGCGGGGGTGGCTTTGTTGAGCTATTAGTGGGGTAATTGCTAGGGTATTGATTTCTAGCCCTATTCAGGCGAGTAGTCAGTGTGAACTGGCAAATGTTATGGTGGTGCCTAGTCCTAGGCTGTATAATAGGATTGCTAGTACATATGGATTCATTGATAGGGGAGGGGTTTTAACCATCATGTTCGGGGTATGGGCCCGAAAGCTTGTTTAGCTGACCTTATCTTAGAAGGTGGTGTAGAGGAAGCACTAAGAGTTTTGATCTCTTTAGCATAGGTTCAAGTCCTTTCTTTCTAAGAACTGAGGGGGATTTAACCCCTGTAGTTCACTCTATCAAAGTGGTCCTTGGGCATTCGGGCACAGTTCTTTAGTTATAGTTGTGGTGGAAGGCTTGCTAGTGCGATTGGTAGGGCTGTGTGTCATAGGACAAAAGCTAGTGTAATTGGGAGGAAGTTTTTTCAGATTAGGTGTATGAGTCGGTCATATCGGAATCGTGGGTAGGATGCTCGTACTCATAAAAATATTGCAGCTAGTAGTGCGGTTTTGGTTATAATGAGGATTGTTGATAGTTCGGGGGAGTCTGGTAAATAGGATGTTCCTATAAATAGTACTGCTGATAGGGTGTTTATTAGTAGAATGTTAGCGTATTCGGCTAGGAAAAATAATGCGAATGGTCCTCCTGCATATTCTACATTAAATCCTGATACTAGTTCTGATTCTCCTTCTGTTAGGTCAAATGGTGCTCGGTTGGTTTCTGCTAGGGTTGAGATGTATCATATTGTGGCTAGTGGTCATGCTGGGATTAAGAGTCAGATTTTTTCTTGTGTTGTGCTTAGGGTTTGGAGGGAGAAGCCTCCTGAAAAGATTATAACGGAGAGTACGATTAGTCCAAGGCTTACTTCATAAGAAATTGTTTGTGCTACAGCTCGTAGTGCGCCTACTAGTGCGTATTTTGAATTTGATGCTCATCCTGATCCAAGAATTGAGTATACTGCTAGGCTTGATAGGGCTAGAATAAATAGTATGCCTAGGTTTAGGTTTGTTATTGCGTGTGGTAGAGGTATTGGTATTCATAGTATTATGGCCAGGGTTAGTGCGAGGATTGGTGTGATTAGAAATAAAAGAGGTGATGATGATGAAGGGCGGACTGGTTCTTTAATAAATAGTTTAATGCCATCGGCGATTGGTTGAATTGTGCCGTATGGTCCTACTACGTTTGGACCTTTTCGAAGTTGTATATACCCTAGTACTTTGCGTTCAATTAAGGTTAGGAAGGCTACTGCTAGTAGGACGAATACGATGTAAATTAGGGGGTTAATTAGGTGATTTATTAGGGTATTGAGCATTAGCTAGGGAGAGGATTTGAACCTCCGCTATAAAGGGCTTAGACCTTTTGCAATTTCCAGGCTCTGCCACCCTAGCAACTCCTTGTTTAGGAATAGTTGGTTTGTGCCCTCCCGTTGTTTAATTTATTTGGGTTCATTAAATTGGGGTAGGGCGCACTTGTAGGGTGGGCCCTCTTTTTCCGGTCCTTTCGTACTGGGGAAAGTGGCGTTACAGATAGAAACTGACCTGGATTGCTCCGGTCTGAACTCAGATCACGTAGGACTTTAATCGTTGAACAAACGAACCCTTAATAGCGGCTGCACCATTAGGATGTCCTGATCCAACATCGAGGTCGTAAACCCCCTTGTCGATATGAACTCTGGAAGAGGATTGCGCTGTTATCCCTTGGGTAACTTGGTTCGTTGATCGGCTTGTGGCCGGATCATTTTTGGTCAGATGTTCTGTTACTTAGAGGTGTTTTATCTTGGTTTTGGAAATAATCCGGTCCACTTGGAGGTTGTTTTTTTCTCCGTGGTCGCCCCAACCGAAGGTAGAGTTTCATTTTTCACTAGGTTTAAGGACTTTAAAAGTTTGTTTAACATGATTGATTCTTGTACCTTAAGCTCCAAAGGGTCTTCTCGTCTTGTATTATTATACCCGCTTCTGCACGGATATATCAATTTCACTGACTGGAGAGGGGAGACAGTTAAGCCCTCGTCTAACCATTCATACAGGTCCTTAATTAGAGGACGAGTGATTGCGCTACCTTTGCACGGTTAAAATACCGCGGCCGTTGAACTTGTAGTCACTGGGCAGGCTGGACCTCCTATACTTATATATTGCAGGAGGCGATGTTTTTGGTAAACAGGCGAGGCTTGGGTTTGCCGAGTTCCTTCCTTTTCTTTTAGTCTTTCCTTTGTTGCACCCCAGTGTAGGGATAACGATTTTGGGTTGTGTAATTTTCTTGATTATTGTGTTATTCATATTGCCCTCATTTGTTTGGGTTCGTTAATTGTCAGTGGTTGGTCCGATCTGACTTACACTTGTGCGAGGAGAAGGTTAAGTTCTTCTTGTTACTCATTTTAGCATAATCTCTTCCATGGTTGCATGGAATGGCCTAGTATTATTTGGGGAAGTGAGATTGTTTTATTGGTATAATTAACTTTTATTTGTCCGAGCTTTAACGCTTTCTGTTTAGGTGGCTGCTTTTAGGCCTACTAGAACATTGTGTTTTTAGTATTATAATCTTTATTCTCCTGTTAAGGTTGTATCCTTTGTTTTAGGGGCTGTACCCTCTTAAACTAACTCTCGCATTTTTCTCATGTTTCTTAATAATATGATTTATTGATTTGGGGTGTGCGAGGCTGAACTTATATTCATTTTCTAGGCAACCAGCTATCACCAAGTTCGATAGGTCTGTCACCTCTACCCGGAGCTCTTTCCACTCTTTTGCCACAGAGATGGGTTGGCCCTAATTCTATGTAGGCTGTCTCGGGGTAGCTCACTTGGTTTCGGGGTTTCAAACTTAAGGTCTCTTTGCTTGAGTGGACTTGCTAAATCATGATGCAAAAGGTACAAGATTTAGTCTTTGATTTTTATGGCTTATATGGGTTGTTTCATTTCTCTTTCAACGTTCCCTTGCGGTACTTTTTCTATAGCTTTAAATTGATCCTTTTTTGTCTCCCGTACTTAGGATGGGAGAATGTTTTAGTTAATTGATTTGGGGTTAAATCTTTATTATTTATGGTGTAAATTTGTTTTGGTGGTTAAGCTAGTTGTTTGGCTCAGAGTGATCCGATTTGCACGGACTTCTTCACGGTGTAAATGAGACGCTGGGCTATTTAGCTACACTCTGGGTTTTTCCAAGTGCACCTTCCGGTACACTTACCTTGTTACGACTTGCCTCCTCTTGTCGGTGCTTTTGTGTTAGGTAGGTTGTATGCATTGTGACGGGGGAGAGTGACGGGCGGTGTGTACGTGCCTCAGGGCCGGGTTCAAAAGGACACTCTGTTTCCTTTTTACTACTAAATCCTCCTTCAAGCAATTATTTCATACTGCATATTCGTAATATTCTGTTGCAGAAAATGTAGCCCATTTCTTCCCATTTCGTTCGCTACACCTCGACCTGACGTTTGGGGTAGTGCCCTTTTTGCTTACTCTTGTTCCTTCACAGGGTAAGCTGGCGACGGTGGTATATAGGCTGGGTTGGCCAGAAATGGTGAGGTTTAACGGGGATTATCGGTTCTAGAACAGGCTCCTCTAGGGGGGTCTAAGGCACCGTCAGGTCCTTTGGGTTTTAAGCTGGTGCTCGTAGTACCCGGGCGGACAATATTGTGCATATATGTCTTTGTTTACGGCTGAGCATAGTGGGGTATCTAATCCCAGTTTGTTTCTCAGCTTTCGTGGGGTCGGGTATTTTTGTTAAAGTAACTTTCGTGTTTGGGCTTCGGACTCCTAGAAGCGTATGACAGCCAAGGGGCCATTTAACTTTATTTTGATATACCTTAACCACCCTTTACGCCGTGGTGTTATCAACTGGGGCTATTCGTTTAACCGCGGTTGCTGGCACGAATTTTACTGGCCCTCTTAACCCTAACTAAGTCGGGTTTTCACCCATGGCTTAATGTTTATCACTGCTGGGTTCCCTTGGGGGTGTGGCTTAGCTAGGCGTCTTGGGCTAGGGTATTTGTTCCTGATACCTGCTCCTTGTCCCCGGGTCAGGGGATTGAGGGCATACTCACAGGGCTGCGGAGACTTGCATGTGTAATTTGGGTTAAGGCTGATATAAAGGTTGGGACCATGCCTTTGTGCATGCGGGGTTTTTTAGGACCCATCTTAGCATTTTCAGTGCTATGCTTTGTGTTAAGCTACGCTAGC